GGAGGAGAAATTACCAAACGTCTAGCATTCCCTCACGCTTGGCGCCAATGAGTTTTTTATTTGATTTGAGAGAAAAAAGAAGACTATGCCTTCGCGCTATATGAAATATAAATATTAAGTAATAATAGCATGGCACTTCGAATTCGATATAAGAATTTTTTTTTACCCTTAAATTATGTATCGAAAGAGTAGTATGATATAAAAGGCATTTCCGATTTTATACGATCTATCGGGAGTCCTATTTCAGCGTCACAAACTTTTTTGTTTTCACACCGGGAGCTCTTAATCTTAACAATATTTATGTTATGAAAGAATATGAAAATAAAAAAATCTTGTTTTTTTTATTTGAAAAAAAAAAAAAAGAAACTTTGGGATTGCTAAATAACAAACGAAATAAATATATAAAGCAACGGAGCCATCATAGTATTTTTGAACTACTCCAAAAAGAAGGGTGGTTATTGGATCATTTACCAACCTGAGTCTGATAGACCCTATATTTAATTTATATTTATTTATTTAAAAATTTTTCCATGTAAGTGTAAGTAAGGTAAAAAAAAAAGTGAATTCCATTATAGAGCCGTATGCAATGCGCAAAAGAAGATGCCTGTACGGTTGTTCAATTATATCTTTTTTTATTATTATTCTTTATCTCTTCACCTTTCATTATGCGAGATAGAATAAACATTTATTATGTTATATCATCAGGGTAATGATCCACCAACCTGCTGCCTCTTTTTATGAGGCACAGACGGGAGAATTTATCTTGGAAGCGGAAGAACTACTGAAGCTGCGCGAAACCCTCACAAGGGTTTATGCACAAAGGACAGGCAAACCCTTATGGGTTGTATCCGAAGACATGGAAAGAGATGTTTTTATGTCAGCAATAGAAGCCCAAGCTCATGGAATTGTTGATCTTGTAGCGACTGAATAAAAAAGAAAAAATAACAAGGATTTCACACGAATTCGTTATTTGAGATTTTATCTTCTTACCGGATTTAATATTCTATTATTTAATATTCTATTAATTAATCTCATTAATCTATTAATATAGAAATAAAATAATTCATAAGCATCCGGTTAAGATCGATCTAAACCAGCCCATTATGTATATGATTCAACATGCCAACTATTAAACAACTTATTAGAAACACAAGACAGCCAATCAGAAATGTCACGAAATCCCCCGCTCTTGGGGGATGTCCTCAACGACGAGGAACATGTACTAGGGTGTATGTGCGACTCGTTCAGATCATGGGCTAGGACAAAAGAAAGAAAACAATTGATCCAGTATCAACGATCAATACCAGTGAATAGGATAGAATGGAAGAACTCCAGTCAATATCTAAAAATAAAAAAGATATATCCTTCTATTATGGTATCAAATGTATGGTTTCCGTTGGTGCAAATCCAATCACCTCAATTTAAAAATTTTAAATTTAAGATGAGAAAGAATTCTCCATTGATAGCAAATGGTATCCATTAAGCAGGGGAAATCCTATTTTAAAAAGCAGAAAAATTCTGCCTTACTCTTGCAAGAACGGACTAACAGGGTCAGCTACCCAGCTAATCTTCATAATTAAATACCGTTACTGTATAAGTGGATCTCGTTGTGAAAGACCTAGTACTGGATAATTATGGGTAGAGCCAAAGAGTTTGAACTGTACAAGTTAACAATAACATTGATTAAATGAAAGAAAGAAGGGCTCCGGTGTATAGAGAAGACCTCACCGTTTAAGAAGTAACCATAGAAACGATGGAACCCACTATATCCATTTATATTTATTACTTTTTTATTTACTATGTGTTTTTAATACCTAGTATCAATACAATTTTTTTTTTATAGGTGAAATGCCTAGAAAAAAAGAAAAAATCGTGGTCGGGAAGGTTATAATAGCAAAAGCCATTGGAATTTTTATTTTATACATTGGAAGAATCCGTTTTGTTATTAATAGACTAGGACACGGGAAGAGAATAACTGAAAGAAAGGAAATCGATTAGTTATTCATCAAAGTTTCATTTATTCAATGACCAGAATTAAACGAGGGTATATAGCTCGAAGACGTAGAACAAAAATCCGTTTATTTGCATCAACCTTTCGAGGGGCTCATTCAAGACTTACTCGTACTATTACTCAACAGAAAATAAGAGCCTTGGTTTCGGCTCATCGGGATAGAGGTAGACAAAAGAGAGATTTTCGTCGTTTGTGGATCACTCGGATAAATGCAGTAATTCGCGAGAATAAAGTATACTTTAGTTATAGCAAATTAATACACAATCTGTACAAGAGACAGTTGCTTCTTAATCGTAAAATACTTGCACAAATAGCTATATTAAATAAGAGTTGTCTTTATATGATTTCCAATGAGATCATAAAATAAAGAGATTGGAAGGAATCCGTTGGAATAGTTTAAATGGAGTTCCCTGGAGAATGAACTCTGGGAAGGTAGAGTAGAAATTAGTATGATAAAATATGATAAAGTCATCAAAATGAAGAAACACGTTCAATAAAAAATATTTATTCTTCTCCAATTTTTTTTTTTTTCTTACGAGTTGACTCGCTTCTTTCAAATTGTTTCTCATTATTAAGAAAAGGTAACGGAGATAAAATACGAGCTTGTTTTATAGCAATAGTAATTAATCGTTGTTGTTTTAAGGTCAACCTATTTACCCGTCTAGATAATATTTTTCCTTGTTCGCTAATAAATCGACTAATTAAACTCATGTTTCTATAATCAATTCGATCCCCCGATTGGATCGGAGGCAAACGCCTACGAAAAGATCGCTTGGATTTAAGAAGGATTCGCTTGGATTTATCCATGGTTTGTTTATTCCTTATCCTGAAAATCCCAATCCTATTTCGATCGGATCAAACATGATGTAGAATTAAGAAATAGGATTGGGTTTGTTTATATTTAAATAAATATATGTTATATATAATATGTAATTTTTCACCTTCCTTGGAAGACTGACACACGAGCGGTCGGTTCGATCTATTTCTTTATCTCCCCATGAATCGTATGTTTGTAACAACAGGGACAGAATTTTCTCAATTCCAATCGACCAGGCGTATTGTGTCGATTCTTTTGAGTAATATATCTGGAAATGCCCGTTGATTCCTTATTAACACGATTTCGAAGACAACTGGTACATTCCAAAATAACTGTTACTCGGACATCTTTACCCTTGGCCATGAACCTCCTTTGGTTTATGATTCACTCAATTCTTTAATTTTCCGATCCGAAGCAAGGAAGAATAAAGGACAAAAAAAAAATAGAAGCAGGTAACTCGAAATCAAATTATAAAAGAAAGATTTCGTTGCAATCAATATAGTAATAATAAGTAATATAATGATTTCTAACTATATTTATAATTAAGAATTGCCGTACAGTATTTTCAGTTAAGTATCTTGTATGATATAGTTGCCCCAACCATCACATTTTCATTTCCACTCTATTATTATATTAATATTAATTTGAGCCTGGGCCCGGGTTCATAGTTTCACTGAGGGCGAAACCGCTTTTTCTTTGTTTTTTTTTTTTAGAATAAGTTATTCTAAAAAAAAAAAACAAAGAAAAAAAGAAGGCAAGGGTAGGGATTAGTTACAGAGATTTGATTGTATCTCTAATCTTCTTCCCCCTTCTCATATCAATAACTAAAATGAAAAAAAGGGGAATATCAACGCATCCGGAAAAAAACGATTGATCTCTATCAATAAACCTGCCAAAGACCCGAACCATAAAGCACTTACTACCGGTGCCACGGAGAGATATGTTTTTAGATCTCGCATTTGAAAAACTCCTCTTTCTTTATTCGTTATTGTAATTTTATTGTAATTTGTAATACATAATGGTAATACATATATGACCAGATGTGTATATGTAGTTAATGACTGACCGCCTGTATTTGTACGCGGAGTCCCTAATTAAAATTAAAATGTACAAAAAAGATATTTCTACCTGAAATTACTAAAAAATATTAATTTTTTATGGTAGGTTTCATATTTATTTCATACTTTATATAATATAAGTCTTTTAATATATTATATGTTTGTTATATGATATATGAGACCAAAAAGAAGAAATGAAAAGAGAATTTTTGTATATCAATGGAGGAAGTAAAGATGTGGAAAACAAGACAGGGATTCTCTACAATGACACTGTAGACCAATTGAAAGGGATGTAGCGCAGCTTGGTAGCGCGTTTGTTTTGGGTACAAAATGTCACGGGTTCAAATCCTGTCATCCCTACCTATTACTTATCTTATGAGCAGTAACGAGGGATCAATTGAGATAAATTGGACATACATAATAAATCTTTAATTTTATGATATATATGCAAGATGAATTGGGGTCACAAAATCTTTATTGTGATAATAATAATAAGGCGCTCTTAGTTCAGTTCGGTAGAACGTGGGTCTCCAAAACCCGATGTCGTAGGTTCAAATCCTACAGAGCGTGATTCTGTGTTCTTGTTAATCGCGTTAGGTCGAAAATTACACTTAAATAATTGAACAGCAATCTAAATTTGACCTCCCGCGGATTAAAGGAAGTAGGAGGTCAATCAAAAAAGAGATGTTAATTAATCAAAGGTCCAACTGATCACCACGTCTGTATTGTAAATATGCAGTTACGAATAATCCGGCCAAAGTAATAGGAATTAGACCTAAGACGATTCCAAATAGAAAAACTTCAATCATTTCAATTTGTTTGAAAGGGGAAAGGGGAGGTAATATTTATCCTTAAATATTAATCTGTATTGACTATAAATCTCAATGACCAAGAATTGGAAATTGATACGTTAAGTAACTGTAGAAGATATGAACTGCCATAGAAAGATTTTTTTTATGAATTGTTCATTTAATTAATTTCAAATAAGTCGTATCTTGCTCAGACCGATAAATAGAGCTGAGGTGATAGTCAAAGCTGCTAGTAGAAAACCAAAATAACTAGTTATAGTAGGCATGAAAAGGCTAAATGAAATATGTTCTTTTTATACATATGT